GGTTAGTTTTGGGTTTGTGTTGTTTTGTGGTTGTTTGTATTTTTGTTTGATTTTTGTGGGGCTTTGGGGGTGGGTTTGCGTTGAGTTGTTTTGGTGAATGTTTGGGGCTTCGTAGGAAGGAGTAATTGGGCTTTTATGTTGGGGTGAAAAATCAAAGCAAAAGAGAGATTAAAAAAATTGTGGGGGTAGGTGTTAGGTAGGAGTATTTGGTGTTAGTTGTGTGTGGTTTAAGGGTTGGGGGAAAAGTTCCTGTAGTTAAAGTTTAACGATAGTTTTTCAGGCTATAGATCTCAGAGAAGAGCTGAGCAGGAACTATGCTGAAATTTGTTTTATTTTTAGGTTTACTCTTTGTCCTAGGGGGGTTAGCGGTCGCATCGAATCCCTCTCCTTATTATGGGGTAGTGGGGCTGGTTGTGGCGTCTATTGCTGGGTGTGGGTGATTGGTGAGTTTAGGGGCTTCTTTCGTCTCGTTGGTATTGGTTATGGTTTATTTAGGAGGGATGCTGGTAGTGTTTGTGTATTCGGTATCATTGGCAGCGGATCCTTATCCTGAGGCATGGAACGATCTAGGGGTCGTTGGATATGGTCTTGGAATAGGGTTGGTTGTTGTGGTCGGGATCGCTCTGGGGGAAGTGTTTGGATTTTTAGTGGATGTGGGAACTGTGAATAATGCGGGGTTATCATTGGCTCGGCTAGACTTTGGAGGGGTAGCTGTGTTTTACTCATGGGGGGCCGGGCTGTTTTTAATTGGGGGGTGAGGACTATTGTTGACTTTGTTTGTGGTGTTAGAACTTGTGCGGGGGTTATCTCGGGGTGCAATTCGGGCTGTTTAGGGAGGTCAGAGAGTAGTTTAATTAAAAATGCCAGCTTTGGGAGTTGGTGATAGAGGTTTGATTCCTTTCTTTCTGAAATAAGGGGTGGTGAATTGAATTTAGGCCGTTGGGGGCTGGTAACGGGTTTGTTTTGTTTGTGTTTGATTGTAAGTTTAGGAATATGTCGGAAGAAACGACTAATTTTCTTGTTGATCGATGAAAAAATCAAGATAAAAATACACACAAATGAATGAAACGAACGAAAAATGGATGAATTTGAAGCTTTAGTAGGATAACTCCAGCAAAGTGTGAATAAAGTAATCATGTCCCGGAAGCATTGCATTATACAGTGCCTGTAAAGGTAAAAGGCGCGGGGGCCATGAATGGGGTCAAAGTGCATCAGTGTCAAGTTTGAGACGACCTTATCCGCACACCATGACACTTAGGGGGCGCTTGAGGGGATTCAGTAGCTCGACGGTCATGTGATGGACATGTCAAGAGGAAGATAACTCCTGCTACGCACTGGAAGGGTTTATTGAAGGTAGGCTAAAATAAAAAAGGAGGAAGGGAGGCCAAATGCCGCGATAACGAGAGAGAGGGAGGAGTGTTCAGGCCGACCACTTGTATCTGTGAAGAGCAAGGAGGAAGGTAGGGAGCAAGTTATGGTCCTGAAGTTACCACGGGAGGCGCAAAAGAGCAAGTTGGGCTTCGAGGGTAAGAGGGAAAGTATGCCCCTGACGCCAATAACCTAGGGTATAACTGACGTTGAGTAGCTCGGTTCTCGTGAGGATCACGACCAATAGATAACCAGGTTCTCTGGCTTGGGAGTGCTTGAAGGCTGTAGGAGAAGGACTTACCCTTGGAGGTGGGCGAATGGTATGACTACGATAACGCAAAGGTGTACCGTGACATTATCCGTATACAGCTTGGGGGGTGAGTACGAGGTAGGTAGAGTCGATCTTGTGTGACGCCTGTCTATGGGTTTTAGGCCGGGTTAGCCGGGTGTATGGTACCTGAAACAAAAATGTGTCCGGGGTGACATGGTCCGCAAATTATCTCCTGGGGAGAAATGTTTGGGAAGGGGTAGGAAGAGAAGTTGAGACATATGAGGAATCTCCTGCAATGACATGGTGTCTGATGAGGTGCATAAATTGAATGCACGGTAATACATACCCTGGGGCAATAGAAAAACGCCTACCAGCGGGGGGGGAGGGGGGGGGTCCGCTTGCGGCGATTGGGAAAACTCTAAGAAGGGGCGTAATCTTCAATCTTTGGTTTACAAGACCAATGTTTTTATAAACTATTAGAGTTGATTAGAGTTTGAGTATTTTATTTTCTAGGATTGATACGAGGGGGAATAGGACTAGAATGATTGTGAAGTAAGTAAATGAGGCTAGTTGTCCGATGATGATGAACGGGTGTTCGACTGGTTGGCTGCCTACTCATGTGAGAATGAGGATATTGGTGACTAAGGTTCAGAATAGGATTTGTGAGAGAGGGCGGAAGGTCATTGAGCGTAGTTTGGATGTATGGAGCAGGGGAACTAGGAATAAGACTAGGACAGAAGCAGCTAGGGCCAGGACGCCTCCTAGTTTGTTTGGGATGGATCGAAGGATGGCGTAGGCAAATAGGAAGTATCATTCGGGTTTGATGTGGGGAGGGGTGGCTAGGGGGTTGGCGGGTGTGAAGTTTTCTGGGTCCCCTAGTAGGTTGGGGGCGAATAGAGCGAGAGAGGCTAGGGGGATAAATATAAGGGCGAAGCCTAAAATGTCTTTTGTGGTGTAGTAGGGGTGGAATGGGATTTTGTCGCAGTCTGAAGGGATTCCTAGGGGGTTGTTAGAGCCTGTTTCATGTAGGAGGGTGAGATGGACTAGTGTGAGGCCTGCAATGACGAAGGGAAGGAGGAAGTGGAGAGCGAAGAATCGGGTTAGTGTGGGGTTGTCGACTGAGAAGCCGCCTCATGCTCATTCTACTAGTGTTTGGCCAATGTATGGGATGGCTGAGAATAGGTTTGTAATTACGGTAGCCCCTCAGAATGATATTTGTCCTCAAGGCAGGACGTAACCTACAAAGGCGGTGGCTATTAGTGCAAGTAGGAGAACTACTCCGACGTTTCAAGTTTCTTTGTTCAAGTAGGAGCCGTAGTAGAAGCCTCGGCCGATGTGGAGGTAGATGCAAATAAAGAAGAAGGATGCTCCGTTGGCGTGTAAGTTGCGGATGAGTCAGCCGAATTGTACGTCTCGGCATATGTGGGCTACGGAGGAAAAGGCTAGTGTTGTGTCTGCTGTATAGTGCATAGCTAATAGTAGGCCTGTGACGATTTGTGTGATTAGGCACATGCCTAGGAGGGATCCGAAGTTTCATCAGGAGGAGATGTTTGATGGGGTTGGTAGGTCGATTAGGGCGTCGTTGACGATTTTTAGGATTGGGTGGTTTTTGCGTAGATTGGGTGCCATTAGTTTAGGTTCCGTATGTGGATGCGAGAATGATGAGGATGGATAAGGCGAAGGATCCTAAATAAGCTTTGATTGAGCCCGAGTGTAGGGAGGTGGAGGCCTTAGCCGTTTCTAGTTGTATGTTGGCTAGGCCTTCTGGTCCTAGTAGTTTGTATCAGGAGAGATCTACGAGGTGGGAAGCGATATTTTGCCCTCCAGTCAGGATTTTTGTTATGGTGAAGCGGTGCACTAGGGGGTTGAAGTATCCTAGGGATACGGAGAAGTTGTAGAATGGGCCTTGTTTTGTTAGAAGTAGGGTTTGAGATATTTTTGAGAGTTCCAGTGCTAGGGCGATTCCTAGGGCTGTGACGAGCAGGGCTGTGATTTTGATGGATATGGGTATGGTTGTAGGAGGTGTTTTTGTGGGAGGGATGTATGAAGTGATGAAGAAACCTGCTGTGATGCTCCCTAGAGCGAGTCGGGTGATTGGAGAGATTACTGCAGGGTTGTTTTCGTTTATTGGGGTGAGTGGGGGGATTCGTACGAAGCCGGCTTGTACTAGTACGGTTATGCGGATGGTGTAGATTGCGGTAAATGATGTGGCCACTAGGGTGAGAAGAAGTGCTCATGTGTTTAGGTAGGAGGTGTTCAGGCTTTCAATGATTTGGTCTTTTGAGTAGAAGCCTGCGAGGAAAGGGGTTCCTATTAGAGCAAGATTTCCGATGGTGAAGCAAGCAGTGGTTGTTGGGAGTATTTTTTGTAGTCCTCCTATTTTTCGAATGTCTTGCTCCCCATTGAGGTTGTGGATGATAGAACCTGAGCATAGGAATAATATAGCTTTGAAGAATGCGTGGGTTGAAATGTGTAGGAAGGCTAGCTGTGGGAGGTTCAGTCCGATAGTTACTATCATTAGTCCCAGTTGGCTTGAGGTAGAGAAGGCAATGATTTTTTTAATATCGTTTTGAGTTAGAGCGCATGTGGCTGCAAATAGGGTGGTGAGGGCGCCGAGGCAGAGGCAAAAGGTGAGGGCAAAGGTGTTGTTGCTGAATAGTGGGTGAGTTCGGATGAGGAGGAAAATTCCTGCGACTACTATTGTGCTGGAGTGGAGTAGGGCAGATACGGGGGTTGGGCCTTCTATGGCTGCTGGCAGTCAGGGGTGGAGGCCAAATTGGGCAGATTTGCCCGTTGCGGCAAGGATTAGGCCTATTAGGGGGAGGGTGGGGGTTTGGGAGGAGGAAGAGAGCTGTTGGATTTCTCAGGTGTTTATAGTGTAGGCTAGTCATGCTATGCACAGGATAAGGCCGATGTCTCCGACTCGGTTGTAAAGTACGGCTTGGAGGGCAGCGGTGTTGGCGTCTGCTCGGCCGTGTCATCAGCTGATTAGGAGGAAGGATATGATTCCTACCCCTTCTCAGCCGATAAATAGGACGAATAGGTTGTTGGCAACGATTAGGATAAGTATGGCGATTAGGAAGAGTAGAAGATAAGTAAAGAATTTGGTGATGTAGGGGTCTGAGGCTATGTATCATGTTGCGAATTGTAGGATGGATCAAGACACGAATAGGGCGATTGGAAAAAATGTGAGGGAGTAGAAGTCTAATTTCAGGCTGATTGGGATTTTGAAGTTTATGATAAATTTTCATTCTCAGAGGGATAGGAGACTTTCTGTTCCTGAGTGGATGTGGATTATTATTGGGATGAGGCTGACTAGAAAGGAGGCTTTGACTGTGTTTGTGATGGTGGTTGGGGTGTTTTTGAGGCTATCTGATAGGAGTGGGAAGATAATAGGGGTGGATAAGATTGCTAGGGTGAGTAGCATGCAGGTATTAAGGATTAGTGGTAGGTGCATTACTTTCACTTGGATTTGCACCAAGATGAGTGGCTCCTAAGACCATTGGATTACTATTATCCTTTGAAAGTTAAGGGGGCTGAGGTTTTATGCTCAGATACAAGAGTTAGCAGTTCCTGTTGGTTGAACCTCCCCTCGGCGAGTAAGAAGGTTTTAACTTCTATTTTTAGAATCACAGTCTAATGTTTTGGTTGAAACTATACTTGCATATTGGGACTCCTGAGATAAGCTCGGGTTTGAGGATGAGGAGGATTATAGGGATTATGTGTAGGGCTATGAGTAGATGCTCACGTGTGGAGGAGTTTTGGATTGATGTGATGTGAGATGGGAGTGCGCCTCGTTGTGTTATGATCAACATGTACAGAGTGTATGAGGCGGTTAGTAGAATTGCGGCCCCTGTTAGGATGATTGTGAATGAAGATCAGTTGAAGAGGGTAATAACGATGGTTAGTTCTGCTATAAGGTTGATTGTTGGGGGGAGGGCTATGTTTGCTAGGTTGGCCAGGAGTCATCAGATGGCTATGAGGGGTAGTAGGGATTGTATGCCTCGCGTTAGTAGGAGGATTCGGCTGTGAGTGCGTTCGTAGTTGGTGTTGGCTAAGCAAAATAGCATTGAAGAAGTGAGGCCATGTGCGATTATCAGGATTATTGCTCCCGCGAATGCTCATTGAGTTTGGATCATGGTTGCGGCGATGACCAAGCCTATGTGGCTGACGGATGAGTAGGCAATTAGAGATTTTAGGTCAGTCTGTCGTAGGCAGATAGCGCTGGTTATTAGTGCTCCTCAAAGGGCTAGGATGATGAAGGGGTAGTGGAGGTTGTTTAAGGCTGGGTTTGTTAGAAGGGTGATTCGCATGATGCCGTATCCTCCGAGTTTCAGCAGTAGGGCGGCGAGGAGCATGGAGCCTGCGATTGGGGCTTCTACATGGGCTTTGGGTAGTCAGAGGTGTAGGCCGTACAGGGGGGCTTTAACTATAAAAGCCAAGAAGAGGGCTAGTCCAGATATCAGGCTTGTTCAAGAGGTGAGTAGTGTTGGGTGGGAGAGTTTTAGTATTGGGAAGTATAGGGTGCCGATTTGGTTGTGAAGGTGGAGGATAGCAATTAGTAGTGGGAGAGAGCTGGCGAGTGTGTAGAACAGTAGGTAGATCCCGGCGTTTAGTCGTTCTGGTTGGTTGCCTCAGCGGGTAATGAGGATTAAAGTGGGGATTAGGGTGGCTTCGAATGCAATGTAGAAAAGTATCAGTTCTGAGGCGGAGAAGGCAATAAGGATAAATGGTTGGGCCAGGATTAGTGTTGTGATGAAGATTCGTTTACGGATGGTGGGTTCTTGTTCTAGGTGGTTTTGACTTGCTATGAGTATGAGAGGCAGGAGTCAGCACGATAGAACTAGAAGGGGGGAGGAGATTTGGTCGATGGAGGTTCAAAAGGTTAGGCCTTTGCTTGGGTAGTAGGTGGGTACAAATCATTGGAGGCTGACAGTGGCGATCAATAGGCTGTACGTTGTAGTGTTAGTTCATAGGTATTTGCGTGGGGAGAAAAAGGTCAGAGGGAGGAGTATGATAGTTGGGATGAGGATTTTTAGCATTTTAGTAGGTTAAAGTTGTGTAGGTGATCTGAGCCGTGGGTACGGGTGGAGGCGACTAGCAATGCTAGGCCTGTGGCTGCTTCGCAGGCGGAGAATGTGAGTATGAGGATTGGTAGGATGGTAGGTGACGATGTTTGCGTTTGGATAGGTCACATAGACAGGGCGACGTACATAGAGAGTATCATGCTCTCTAGGCATAGTAGGGCCGAGATTAGGTGGGTTCGGTGAAAAGCCAGGCCTAGGCCGCTTAGGGTGAAGGCTGCATAGAAGCTTAAGTGAAGGGCAGTCATAAAGAAAGTTATAGGGTGTGAGCTATAATCTGTTGAGCCGAAATCAACCGTCTTGGTTAGACTAACTTTCTGTTATTCTGCTCATTCTAGTCCTCCTTGGGCTCATTCATATACTAGGCCTAGGGTGAGGATGAGAATGAGGGAGGAGGCTCAGATTAGGGTAGCAGTGGGGTTTTGGAGTTGGGTGGCTCATGGGAGAGGGAGTAGAAGGGCGATCTCTAGGTCGAACAGGAGGAAAAGAATGGCTACTAAGAAGAATCGAATTGAGAAAGGGAGGCGTGCAGAGCCTAGGGGGTCGAAGCCGCATTCGTAGGGAGATAGTTTTTCTGAGTCGGGGGTTATTTGAGCAAGTCAAAAGTTCAGTGCTGTTAAAGCAATGCTTAAGGTCGCGGATAAAATAATTATGAATGTGACTATGTTTATTACTCTTCTCTGGGTTTAAACCAGATTTTAAGGATTGGAAGTCGATTGTAATAAGTATACTAGAAGAGTAAGAGCCTCATCAGTAGATAGAGATGTATAGGAAGAGTCAGACGACGTCTACGAAGTGTCAGTATCAGGCTGCTGCTTCGAAGCCGAAGTGGTGGCTTGATGTGAAGTGGTACTTGATCAGGCGGAGGAGGCAGACTAGTAGGAATGTGGAGCCAATAATTACGTGAAGGCCGTGGAATCCGGTGGCGACAAAGAAGGTAGAGCCGTATACACCGTCTGCAATGGAGAAGGGCGCTTCGTAGTATTCTATAGCTTGGAGGGCGGTGAAGTAAAAGCCTAGGAGTACTGTAAGCAGGAGGGCGCTGATTGCTTGTTTTCGGCGGGCTTCTGTGATGCTGTGGTGTGCTCATGTGACGGTAACGCCTGAAGCTAGGAGGATTGCGGTGTTTAGGAGCGGTACGCCCATAGGGTCTAGGGGTTTGATTCCTACGGGGGGTCATTGGCCTCCCAATTCAGGGGTAGGAGCGAGGCTTGAGTGGAAGAAGGCTCAGAAGAAACCGAAGAAAAAGAAGGCTTCTGAGGTGATAAATAGGACTATGCCGTAGCGGAGCCCTTTTTGTACGGTAGGGGTATGGTGGCCTTGGAATGTGCTTTCTCGTACGATGTCGCGTCATCATTGGAATATTACTAGGGCGGTGGTGACTAGACCAATGATTAGAAGATAGGGGGTTTTGTAGTGGAATCATAAGGTTAAGCCTGAGGCGGTGAGGAAGGCGGCGGCGGCCCCGAAAATAGGCCATGGGCTTGGATCTACTATGTGGTAGGAGTGTGCTTGGTGTGCCATTTGGGGTTAGATATTTTCTTGGAGGTAGAGGCTTAGTAGCAGTACAAAGACGTAGGCTTGGATTATAGCTACGGCTACTTCTAGGACAGTTAGCAGGAGAAGGACTAATAGGGTTAAGAGGGAGACTACAGGTATTGTTGAGAAGAGGGCTATTGTGGCTGTGGAAATGAGTTGGATGAGGAGGTGTCCTGCTGTGAGGTTTGCTGTTAGACGTACACCTAGGGCGAGGGGGCGAATTAAGAGGCTTGTTGTTTCAATTATAATTAGGGCTGGGATTAAGGGGGTTGGAGTGCCCTCTGGTAGCAGGTGGCCTAGGGTGGTGGAGGGTTGGTTTCGTAGCCCTGTAAGTAGGGTGGCAAGTCAAAGGGGGAAGGCCAGGGCTAAGTTTATGGATAGTTGAGTGGTTGGGGTGAAGGTGTACGGTAGTAAGCCTAGTAAGTTAATTAGTAGAAGGAATATTATTAGTGATGTTAAAATTAGCGCTCATTTATGGCCCTTTTTGTTTAATGGGGCTATTAGCTGTTTTGTGATGAGATTGATGAGCCATAGTTGGAGGGTTGAAAGGCGGTTAGCGACTCATCGATTGTCTGGAGTTGGTAGTAGTAGGGCGGGGAATATCAGTGAGATTAGGATTAAAGGGATTCCTAGGAGAGAGGGACTAGAGAATTGGTCGAAGAAACTTAGGTTCATGGTCAGGTTCAAGGGGTTGTATTTGGAGTTGTAGGGGGGTTGCTAGATGGGGGGTTGGTGGAGACAAAGGATGCAAGTTTAGGTTGGATAACTAGGGCGAATGCTAGTCATGAAGTAAGCATGATAAAAAATCAAGGGTTTGGGTTCAGTTGAGGCATACCGTTGAGGAGGGGGCAGATCCCTCTTTCTCTAGCTTAAAAGGCTAGCGCTGTTTCATAGCTTCTCAACGATTAGGATGGTATTAGGGAGGATCAGTTTTCGAAGCTAGCGAGTGGGACGGCTTCTACTACAATAGGCATGAAACTATGGTTTGCTCCGCAGATTTCTGAGCATTGGCCGTAGAAGACTCCGGGTCGGTTGGCTAGGAAGGAAGTTTGGTTTAAGCGTCCTGGGATCGCGTCAGTTTTTACTCCTAGGCTGGGCACAGCTCATGAGTGAAGTACGTCATCAGCGGTGACGATGACTCGGATGGTAGATTCTGTTGGTACGATAACACGGTGGTCGACTTCTAGTAGGCGGAAGTGCCCCAGTGGGAGGTCTGCTGTGGGTGTTATGTAGGAGTCAAATGTGAAGTCTTTGAAGTCAGTGTACTCGTAGGATCAGTATCATTGGTGGCCAATGGCTTTTAGGGTGAGGTCTGGTTTGTTGACTTCGTCTATTATGTAGAGAATTCGTAGGGATGGGAGGGCGAGTGCGATTAGTACGGCAGCTGGTAGGATGGTTCAGACGAGTTCGATTGCCTGCGCGTCGACTGTGTTTGATGTCAGTTTTTCTGACAGTATTAAAGTCAGGAGGTAGAGGACTAAGCTGCAAATAGCTAGGGCGACCATTATAGCATGGTCGTGGAATTGAACTAGTTCTTCTATAATGGGGGATGCGGCGTCTTGAAGGGTAAGTTGTGAGTGGTTGGCCATGTTAAGTTGAGGTGTACGGAGGTTTCATCCGTGATTTGGCCTTGACAAGGCCATGTAATTACTTTACTAACAGCTCATGAGAAAGAAGCATAAGTGGTTTATGCGGTTGGCTTGAAACCAACATATGGGGGTTCGACTCCTTCCTTTCTTGTACTTGGACGAAGGCCGGTTCTTCGAAGGTGTGGAATGGGGGCGGGCAGCCGTGGATTCATTCGATGTTGGTGCTTGTTAGTTCTGGTTGGAGGGCTTTGCGTTTAGATGCGAGGGCTTCTCAGATGATGAACGCTAGCATGATTACGGCTGTTAGGGAGATTAGGGAGCCTACAGAGGAGATGGTGTTTCATAATGTGTAGGCGTCTGGGTAGTCTGAGTATCGTCGTGGCATGCCGGCTAGGCCTAGGAAGTGTTGTGGGAAGAAGGTAAGGTTGACTCCTACAAATATTACTCCAAAATGGATTTTGGCCCATGTAGAGTGTAGTGTGTATCCGGTGAATAGGGGGAATCAGTGGGTGAATCCCGCTAGAATTGCAAATACTGCGCCTATTGATAGGACGTAATGGAAGTGGGCTACTACGTAGTATGTGTCGTGTAGGGCAATGTCTAGTGAGGAGTTTGCTAGGATGATGCCCGTTAGGCCTCCGATGGTGAATAGGAAAATGAAGCCTAGTGCCCATAGTATAGGGGGGTCTCATTTAATTACTCCTCCGTGCAGGGTTGCCAGTCAGCTGAACACTTTGATGCCAGTTGGGATGGCAATGATTATAGTAGCGGATGTGAAGTATGCTCGGGTGTCAACGTCCATTCCTACCGTGAACATGTGGTGGGCTCATACGATGAAGCCTAGGAATCCGATTGAAAGCATTGCTCATACTATTCCTATGTACCCGAAAGGTTCTTTTTTCCCTGCGTAGTAGGCTACGACATGGGAAATGATTCCAAATCCTGGTAGGATTAGGATGTAGACTTCTGGGTGTCCGAAGAATCAGAAGAGGTGCTGGTATAGCACAGGGTCGCCCCCTCCTGCTGGGTCGAAGAAGGTAGTGTTGAAGTTGCGGTCGGTTAGTAGCATTGTAATGCCGGCGGCAAGAACTGGTAGGGATAGGAGGAGGAGAACTGCAGTGATTAGGACTGATCATACGAACAGGGGGGTTTGGTATTGTGAGAGAGCGGGGGGTTTTATGTTGATTGCTGTAGTAATGAAGTTGATGGCCCCTAGGATTGAGGAAATACCAGCTAAATGTAAAGAGAAAATAGCCAGGTCGACTGAAGCTCCGGCATGGGCTAGGTTGCCGGCTAGAGGGGGGTAAACGGTTCAACCTGTACCTGCTCCGGCTTCTACTGTGGATGAGGCTAGTAGTAGTAGGAAGGATGGTGGGAGTAGTCAGAAGCTTATGTTGTTTATTCGGGGGAATGCTATGTCTGGAGCTCCGATTATTAGTGGGACTAGTCAGTTTCCGAAGCCTCCGATTATGATTGGTATTACCATGAAGAAGATTATCACGAAAGCATGGGCCGTGACGATTACATTATAGATTTGGTCGTCTCCTAGAAGAGCGCCAGGTTGGCCCAGTTCAGCTCGAATAAGGAGGCTTAGGGCGGTACCCACTATTCCGGCTCATGCGCCGAAGATTAGGTACAGAGTGCCAATGTCTTTGTGGTTGGTTGAAAATAATCATCGGTTAATGAATGTCACAGGTAAGATGGCTGAGTGTTTAAGCGTTAGGCTGTAGTCCTTTTTACAGAGGTTCGATTCCTCTTCTTATCGGCTCTGTGGTGAAGTTCATGGTGAGTTGCAAGCTCATTGATGCACATTAATTTGTGCCGGAGTCTGTTAGGCAGAAGCCTGTTGGTTAGGGCATATAGCTGTTAACTATAGTGTCGTGGGATCGAAGCCCATCTGCCTAGTGGGGTATAAAGGTCCTAGCTTAATTAAAGTGCCTGGGTTGCATTCAGGAGATGCAGGGTAATGTCCTGCGGGTCTTAGCAGAAACTAAGAGGGTTTAACTCTTGTTTAAGGCTTTGAAGGCCTTCGGTTTGGGTAATCCTAAGTTTCTTAGACAATGGTGGGGATTATGGGGGAGATGGGTAGGAGTATTGTGGATAATGTGGTTAAGATGGCAATGGAGATGTGAACTGGTTTGTTAGTATGTCATTGCTTAATGTGGTTTGTGGTGTGTGGGGGGAGTGTGATTGTTGCGCAGTATGCGAGGCGGAGGTAGAAGAACAGTCCTAGTAGGGAGAGTAGTGAGATTGTTGTTGCTACGATAGCTATGTCTTGTTTAGTCAGTTCTTGGATGATGAGTCATTTGGGGAGAAAGCCCGTTAGTGGGGGAAGGCCTGCGAGAGAGAGTAGGGTTAGAAGTAATATTGCGCTTAGTGATGGGGTTTTTGCTCATGTGGTTATTAGAGTTGATAGTTTTAGGATTTTGTTTGTGTTCAGGGTAAGGAACACGGCTGCGGTCATTAGGGTGTATAGGTAGAAGTTTAGTAGGGTGAGTTTGGGGTTGTAAGAGATGATAATGGCTATTCAGCCTAGGTGGGAAATAGAAGAGAAGGCCATGATTTTCCGAGTTTGCGTTTGATTTAGGCCCATTCATCCTCCCAGGGCGGCGGAGGAAATAGCCATGAAGGTCAGTAGTGTAGGGTTTAGTGAGTGGGATGTTATGAGGAGTAGCGTGATTGGTGGAAATTTCATGGCTGTTGATAGGAGAAGGCCGGTAGTTAGGGGGGAGCCTTGAAGGACTTCGGGGAATCAGAAGTGGAATGGAACTAGTCCTAGTTTTATTGCAATGGCTGAGGTTAGAATCAAGCAGGAGGTAGGGTGTGTAAGTTGGGTGATGTCCCATTGTCCAGTGTACCATGCGTTGGTTATGCTGGAGAATAAGACTAGGGTAGATGCGGTTGCTTGGGTGAGGAAGTATTTGGTTGCAGCTTCAATGGATCGTGGGTGGTGGGATTTTGAGATTAGAGGGAGGACAGCGAGAGTATTGATTTCAAGTCCGGCTCAGGCTGTGATTCAGTGGTTGCTTGAAATTGTAATGGTTGTTCCTAGCAGTAGGCTGGTAGTGAAGATTAGTTTTGCTTGGGGGGTCATTAATAGGGGAAGGAGTTGAACCATCATTTTCGGGGCATGGGCCCGATAGCTTGTTTAGCTTACCCTACTAGAAAGTAATATAAAGGGAGTATAGAGGGCTTTGATCTCTCTAGTGCGGGTTCGATTCCTGTCTTTCTAGAGTAGTAGGAAATGAGAGGACTGGTCTACCTCTATGTTCACTTTATCATAGTGACCCTTATGGTGTTCAGGCACATTTCCTTGGGTTCTTAGGTAGGGCGGAAGGCCTGCATAGCAGATTGGTAGGCTGGTGTGTCATAGGCAGAGAGCCAGTGTTAGTGGGAGGAAGTTTTTTCATAGAAGGTGCATTAGTTGGTCGTAACGGAATCGGGGGTAGGAGGCGCGGATTCATAGGAAGCCTGCGGATAGGAGTAGGACTTTTGTGGCTAATACGACGGGGAACAGTTCTTGTGGGGGGTTGAGGAAGCTTGGGTTGAAGAATAAGATGGCAGTTAGTGTGTTTATTAATATGATGTTAGCGTATTCGGCTAGAAAGAATAGGGCAAAGGGTCCTGCTGCGTATTCTACGTTGAAGCCGGATACGAGCTCGGATTCTCCTTCTGTTAGGTCAAATGGGGCACGGTTGGTTTCGGCAAGTGTCGATACGTATCATATTATGGCGAGGGGTCAGCATGGGAAGATGAGGTAGATTGGTTCTTGGGCAATGGCAAGGGTTCCGAGAGTGTAGTTACCGGTGAGAAGGATAATGGACAGTAGGATGATTGCTAAGGTAACTTCATAGGAGATGGTTTGGGCTACTGCTCGGAGTGCTCCGATTAGGGCGTATTTTGAGTTGGATGCTCAGCCTGACCATAGGATGGAGTACACTGCTAGGCTGGATATGGCTAACAGGAAGAGTACGCCCAGATTGAGGTCCGCGAGAGGAAAAGGTAGGGGGAGGGGAGTTCAGATTGAAATTGCGAGAAGAAGGGCTAGTATGGGGGTGGCGATGAATAAAATAGGGGAGGATGTTGATGGGCGGATTGGTTCTTTGACGAATAGTTTTACTCCATCTGCTAAGGGTTGCAGTAATCCGAATGGGCCTACAACATTTGGGCCTTTGCGACCTTGCATGTAGCTTAGGATTTTTCGTTCTACTAGTGTCAGGAAAGCAACTGCGATTAGGATTGGGATGGCATAGGAGAGGGCTATCACGAGGTTGATTAGGAGGGGGTGGTTAGTCATGGGGGTTGAAGGGTGAAGCTAGGGAGAGGATTTGAACCTCTGAATTAAAGGACTTAAGCCTTTTGCATTTACCGAGCTCTGCCACGCTAGCTGGTCCTTTTCTAGGACGTGGGGGGACGTGATAGCCTTTTGTAATTTAGTTGGTTTCATTACTTAAGGCGGAGGCTTGCTTGTGGTATTGGCCCCGCTTTTCCTATCCTTTCGTACTGGGAAGAGCTCATCATAGATAGAAACCGACCTGGATTGCTCCGGTCTGAACTCAGATCACGTAGGACTGTTAATCGTTGAACAAACGAGCCCTTAGTAGCTGCTGCACCACTAGGATGTCCTGATCCAACATCGAGGTCGTAAACCTCCCCGTCGATATGGACTCTCGGAGGAGATTGCGCTGTTATCCCTGGGGTAGCTTGGTCCATTGATCAATTGTATTGGGTCTGGTTGCTGTTCGCACGTCGAGAAGTTGCTCTTGGTCTAGATGTATGGTCCAGTTTTTGGAGGTTTTGTTTTGCTCCAAGGTCGCCCCAACCGAAAAATTGCAAGCCAATAGCCCGTGAAGTAAGTGAGCCCGGGTTGGGGGAGTATGTATTTAGGGGTGGCTGCTGATTTTGAAGTTCCACAGGGTCTTCTCGTCTTATGTGTTTATCCCTGCTTTTGCACAGGGAGATCAATTTCACCGATTGCCTGTAAGAGACAGTTAGAACCTCGTTTAGCCATTCATACTAGTCCCGATTTACGGGACAATTGATTGCGCTACCTTCGCACGGTTAGGATACCGCGGCCGTTTAACGCCATGTCACCGGGCAGGCATCACCTTCAATACTTGTCTATTGGTTTGCTGAAGGCTATGTTTTTGGTAAACAGTCGGGCCCTGACGTTTGCCTAGTTCCTTTTACAGGTTTTAATCTTTCTTAATGGACGCTCCTCTGTCGGGTTAACAAGTTACTTAATACTCTGCTTGTTGGATTTGTCGTATATTGGTGGCTTGTTAATAATGTACTGATGTAAGCTTGCGTCGAAGAGGGAGAACCCTGGTTACTCATTCTAGCATTAATTCTCCTATCGTATATAGGTTAGCCCGTTAGTGAGGAGGGATTCATATAGTGTCTATATTTTTGAGGTGCCGAGCTTTAACGCACTCTTCGTTGATGGCTGCTTGAGGGCCCACAATGCTTTTGGAATTGGTTATTTATCCGCTCGTGGAGATTGTATTCTTTTTTAAAGGAGCTGTACCTCCTTTAAATAGCCCTTAATTCGCTTCATTAGGGTTCTGAGTTTCCTTGGAGAAGAATTAAGAGTGAACTTAGATTCGTTTCACAGGCAACCAGCTATCACCCAGCTCGATTGGCTTTTCACCTCTACCAGCAAGTCATCCCACTCTTTTGCAACAGAGACGGGTTCGCTCAAGGATAGCTGCTCACAGGTAGCTCGCTTGGGTTTCGGGGTGGCAAACTTAAATTCATTTTGCTTGGTTTTTCTTGCTAGACCATGATGCAAGAGGTACAAGGGTTGATCTTTGCTGTTTTTAGCTTAGTTATTTCATTGCTATTTCATCTTTCCCTTACGGTACGTAGTCTCTATCGCTCCAATGGTGTCTTTTCTATCGCCTATACTGGGACTAGTAAATGCTTTAGTTAAGTGTAAGTAGTAGCTTTGTTATTCCAGGTCATGTAGATCGGGCTAGAGTTTGGCATCAAGACGACCTGGTGTGAGCAGGTATCTTTCAGGCGTAAGCTGAGTGCTTTCATTAAAGCTACGTCTTGGTGTTCTAAGTGCACCTTCCGGTACACTTACCTTGTTACGACTTACCTCCTCTTTGGCTGGTAAAGCTTATTAAGTTATGGGTGGAGGGGGCGCTTTTGAGGAGGGCGACGGGCGGTATGTACGTGCTCCAGAGCCGGCTTAAAGAGAGCTCGCTAGTCTCTCTTTACTGCTAAATCCTCCTTCCAGGGACAGTTTCATGCACCTTTGCCGTAGTGTTCTAAACTAGAAAATGTAGCCCATTGCTCCCATTCCATAGGCTATACCTTGACCTGTCGTATTAGCGCGGCGGGGCTATTGCGTCCACTGTTGGGCCTTCATGGGGGGTGGGCTGGCGACGGCGGTATATAGGCTGTTATTGAGCTAGGAATGGTAAGGTGTATCGTGGATCATCGATTATAGAACAGGCTCCTCTAGGTGGGTTTGGGGCACCGCCAAGTCCTTAGAGTTTTAAGCGTTTATGCTCGTAGTTCTCGGGCGGACGCTCCGGTAAGATCGAGCGCCAAGATTTAGGGCCAGGCATAGTGGGGTATCTAATCCCAGTTTGGGCCCTGGCTTTCGTGGATTTCAATTAATCGGTAGTCTAAGATTTTCTTTGAATAGTGGCCTTATGGGCACCTTGGGCTTGTGACGACTTAGCTGCCTTTTAATCTTAGTTACTTGGATAGCATGTTACCACGCTTTACGCCGTTATAATGTTGATTTGAGTCTCCTGTCTGACCGCGGTGGCTGGCACAGGATTTACCGACCCTGAAGTTGCTATGACTAAGTCAAGTTTACACTCATTGCTTAATGTTAACTACTGCTGAATACCCGTGGGGGCGTGGCAATTGCTAGGCGTTTTGGGCTACGGTTGAAATGGGTGTGCCTGATACCCGCTCCTATCGACCTAAAATTAGGGTGCCTAGGGCATATACACTGGCGCGCGGATACTTGCATGTATAACTCTAGCAACAACCAACAGTAAGGTTAGGACCAAATCTTTTGTCCTTGGGTGCGTGTGTAGCAGCCATCTTGGCATCTTCAGTGCCATGCTTTCTGTAAGCTACAAAGAC